TTAAAAATAAGCTAAATAAAGCTTTTGGGTTCATACCCCAAATATAAAGGAAATACCTTTTTTTTAAATAATAAAGTGCCTGATAAAAAGGATTATTCTGATAGGATAAATTATGTAATTATTTTACCTTTATTATTTATATTTTTTAGAATTAAACTAAATCTAATAATATCAAAAATTATTGTGCATCTTACACTAAAATATATTTATTATATAAAATTAAATTTTTAATTTAATTATGAAATAATTTTCTTTTTTATATTTTATTTTTATTAAATTCTAATAAAATATTTTTTATTTTTATTTTATTTTTTAGAACCTTAATTTCAATTTCTTCTAATTCTTGATTAGGATGTTGAATTGGATTAGAAATTAATTTACTTAGATTTATCCCCCTTATTTCTAAAACAAATAATTTACTTAATTCAGAAACATCATTAAAATATTTTTTAACTCAATCAATTGCATCAATTAATTTTTTAATTTCAATCATATTATTATTAATTTTTATAAAAAATTTTGAAATTAATTTTATTTTTTCAACTTTAATTAATTCATCGTTATTAATAAAAATAGGATCAGTACCTTTTCATTTTTGATTTCCTAATATTATAGAAGGATTATCATGATTAAATTGTTTTATTTTAATAACATGACAAAAAATTTCCCCTATAATTATTTTATCATATTATATAAATAATGATTTTATTATATTTATTTTATTAATAAATGTTATTATTGGAGCTATTGGAGGATTTAATCAATTATCTTTACGAAAATTATTAGCTTTTTCTTCTATTAATAATTTAGGATGACTTTTATTATCATTATTAATCAGAGAAAATTTATGATTAATATATATATTTATATATTCATTTTTAATTTCAATTATATGTTTATTATTTTATATATTAAATATTTTTTATTTAAATCAATTATATAATTATAATATAAATTTTATTATAAAAATTTCTATTTTAATTAATTTTATATCATTAGGAGGATTACCTCCTTTTATTGGATTTTTTCCAAAATGAATTATTATTAATTTCTTAATAAATTTTAATTTATTTATTATTTGTTTTATTTTTATTATAATAAGATTAATTATATTATTTTTATATATTCGAATTATTTATTCATCATTTATATTTTTTAATTTTAAAATAAAATGATTTAAAACATTTATTAATAATAAAATTATTATTTTTATTAATATATTTAATTTTATTTCTTTATTAGGAATAATTCTTAGAACTATATTTTTTTTATAAGGTTTTAAGTTAAATAAAACTAATAATCTTCAAAATTATTTATAAAGAATGTTTCTTTAAGCCTTAGTATATTATACAACTTAAAATTTGCAATTTTATATCTATTTTTTGACTATAAAGCTTAATAAAAGAGATTTATTCTCGTTAATAAATTTACAATTTATCGCTTAAACTCAGCCATTTTATTTTTTAGCGAAAATGACTTTTTTCTACAAATCATAAAGATATTGGAACTTTATATTTTATTTTTGGAATTTGAGCTGGAATATTGGGAACATCTTTAAGAATTTTAATTCGAATAGAATTAGGAACTCCAGGATCTTTAATTGGAGATGATCAAATTTATAATACTATTGTAACAGCTCATGCTTTTATTATAATTTTTTTTATAGTTATACCTATTATAATTGGAGGATTTGGAAATTGATTAGTACCATTAATATTAGGAGCTCCAGATATAGCATTTCCACGAATAAATAATATAAGATTTTGATTATTACCACCTTCATTAATATTATTAATTTCAAGTAGAATTGTAGAAAATGGTGCAGGAACAGGATGAACAGTTTACCCCCCACTATCATCTAATATCGCACATGGAGGATCATCAGTTGATTTAGCTATTTTTTCTCTCCATTTAGCTGGAATTTCATCAATCTTAGGAGCTATTAATTTTATTACAACTATTATTAATATACGAATTAATAATTTATCATTTGATCAAATATCATTATTTATTTGATCTGTAGGTATTACAGCCTTATTATTATTATTATCATTACCAGTATTAGCTGGAGCTATTACTATATTATTAACTGACCGAAATTTAAATACATCATTTTTTGATCCTGCTGGAGGAGGAGATCCAATTTTATATCAACATTTATTTTGATTTTTTGGACATCCAGAAGTTTATATTTTAATTTTACCAGGATTTGGTATTATTTCTCATATTATTTCACAAGAAAGAGGTAAAAAGGAAACTTTTGGATCTTTAGGAATAATTTATGCAATATTAGCTATTGGATTATTAGGATTTATTGTTTGAGCTCATCATATATTTACAGTAGGAATAGATATTGATACTCGAGCTTATTTTACATCTGCTACTATAATTATTGCAGTACCTACTGGAATTAAAATTTTTAGATGATTAGCTACTATTTATGGAACTCAAATTAATTATAGACCTTCTATATTATGAAGATTAGGGTTTATTTTTTTATTTACTGTAGGAGGTTTAACAGGTGTAATTCTAGCTAATTCATCAATTGATATTACATTACATGATACTTATTATGTAGTAGCACATTTTCATTATGTTTTATCTATAGGAGCAGTATTTGCTATTTTTGGTGGATTTATTCATTGATATCCATTATTTACAGGATTATCAATAAATCCTTATTATTTAAAAATTCAATTTATTATTATATTTATTGGAGTAAATTTAACTTTTTTTCCACAACATTTTTTAGGGTTAGCAGGAATACCTCGACGATATTCTGATTATCCAGATAGATTTTTATCTTGAAATATTTTATCTTCTATTGGATCTTATATATCTTTAATTTCTATACTTTTTATAATACTAATTATTTGAGAATCAATAATTAATCAACGTATAATTTTATTTTCATTAAATATATCTTCATCTATTGAATGATTTCAAAATACTCCTCCATCTGAACATTCTTATAATGAATTACCTATTTTAAGTAACTTCTAATATGGCAGATTATATGTAATGAATTTAAAATTCATTTATAAAGGATTATCCTTTTTTTAGAATATGGCAACTTGATCTAATTTTAATTTTCAAAATAGAGTTTCACCTTTAATAGAACAAATTATTTTCTTTCATGATCACTCATTAATTATTTTAATTATAATTAATGTATTAGTATGTTACATAATATTAAGTATATTTTTTAACAAATTTATTAATCGATTTTTTTTAGAAAATCAAATAATTGAATTAATTTGAACAATCTTACCAGCTATCACTTTAATTTTTATTGCTTTACCATCTTTACGTTTATTATATTTATTAGATGAATTAAATAATCCTTTAATTACTATTAAATCAATTGGTCATCAATGATATTGAAGATATGAATATTCAGATTTTAAAAATATTGAATTTGATTCTTATATAATTCAAGAAATAGATAATATAAATAATTTTCGTTTATTAGATGTTGATAATCGAATTATTATTCCTATAAATAATAATATTCGAATATTAGTAACTGCTACTGACGTAATTCATTCATGAACTGTTCCTTCACTTGGTGTAAAAGTTGATGCTAATCCAGGTCGTTTAAATCAAATAAGATTTTTTATTAATCGACCTGGAATTTTTTTTGGTCAATGTTCTGAAATTTGTGGAGCAAATCATAGATTTATACCAATTATAATTGAAAGAATTTCAATAAATAATTTCATTAATTGAATTAATAATTATTCATTAGATGACTGAAAGCAAGTAATGGTCTCTTAAACCAAAATATAGTAAATTAGCAATTACTTCTAATGAATATATATATATATATATATATATATATAAAGAATTAGTTAAATTTATAACATAAATATGTCAAATTTAAATTATTATATAAATAATATTCTTTTATTCCTCAAATAATACCAATTAATTGAATTTTCTCATTTTTATTTTTTATTTTTATTTTTATTTTATTTAATATTTTTAATTATTATATTTTTTCTTATAAAAATATTAAAATTAATAATATAAATAAAAATTTCTTTAAAAAAAAAATTCTTTACTGAAAATGATAAGTAATTTATTTTCAATTTTTGACCCAAGAACTAATATTTTTAATTTATCTTTAAATTGATTAAGAACATTTATTGGAATTATATTTTTACCTTTATCTTATTGATTTATTCCTAATCGACATTATGTATTATGAAATTTTATTATTAATAAATTACATAATGAATTTAAAACTTTACTTGGAATTAATAGATTTAATGGATCAACATTTATTTTTATTTCATTATTTTCATTTATTTTATTTAATAATTTTTTAGGTTTATTTCCTTATATTTTTACAAGTACTAGTCATTTAACTATTTCATTATCAATTTCATTAACTTTATGATTAAGATTTATAATTTATGGATGAATTAATAATACTCAACATATATTTATTCACTTAATTCCTCAAGGAACTCCATCTATTTTAATACCATTTATAGTATTAATTGAAACTATTAGTAATATTATTCGACCAGGAACATTAGCAGTACGTTTAACTGCTAATATAATTGCTGGACATTTATTACTAACTTTATTAAGAAGAAGAAGAAATAATTTAAATAATTATTTATTAATTTTATTAATTTTTATTCAAATTTTATTATTAACATTAGAATCAGCTGTTGCAATTATTCAATCATATGTAATTTCTATTTTAAGTACTCTTTATTCTAGTGAAATTAATTAATTAATGTCAATATATCACAATCATCCTTATCATTTAGTAGATTATAGACCATGACCTTTAACTAGAGCAATTGGATCATTTACATTAGTCACTGGATTAATTAAATGATTCCATAATTTTAATCTAAATGTTTTTATATTAGGTTATTTAATTATTATCTTATCTATATATCAATGATGACGAGATATTTACCGAGAAAGTACATTTCAAGGTAAACATACAATTTTAGTTTCAAAAGGACTTCGATGAGGAATAATTTTATTTATTATTTCAGAAATTTTTTTTTTTGTATCATTTTTCTGAGCATTTTTTCATAGTAGATTATCACCTAATATTGAAATTGGATCAAATTGACCTCCATCTAATATTATTCCATTTAATCCATTTCAAATTCCATTATTAAATACAATTATTTTAATTTCATCAGGATTTACTGTAACATGAGCTCATCATTCTCTAATAGAAAATAATTATTCACAAACAACTCAAAGTTTATTTATTACTATTTTATTAGGAATTTACTTTTCAATTCTTCAAGCATATGAATATATTGAAGCACCATTTTCTATTGCTGATAGAATTTATGGATCAACATTTTTTATAGCAACAGGATTTCATGGAATTCATGTAATTATTGGAACAATATTCTTATTAATTTGTCTTATTCGTCATATTAATAATCATTTTTCTATAAATCATCATTTTGGATTTGAAGCAGCTGCATGATATTGACATTTTGTTGATGTAGTATGATTATTTCTTTACATTTCTATTTATTGATGAGGAAATTAATTAATTAATAATTTATTATTATTATTAATTTTAATTATTATTATTATTATTATTTATATAATATATTTAGTATATTTGACTTCCAATCAAAAAGTTTAATTAATTTTTAATATAAATAATTATTTTAATATTAAATTTATCTATTATTATTATTATATTATCTAATTTAATTATATTATTATCATCATTATTAAGAAAAAAAATAATTTGAGATCGAGAAAAATGTTCACCTTTTGAATGTGGATTTGATCCAATATCTTCTGCTCGAATTCCTTTTTCGCTTCATTTTTTTTTAATTACAATAATTTTTTTAATTTTTGATGTTGAAATTGCATTAATCTTTCCTATTATTAAATTATTTAAAACAGTTAATTTTATTATTTGATCAAAAATTAGATTTTTTTTTATTTTAATATTATTATTAGGTTTATATCATGAATGAAATCAAAATATGCTTAATTGAATTAATTAATTATTATATTTAGGATTTTAGTTTATTTAAAACATTTGATTTGCATTCAAAAATTATTGATTTCAATTTATCTTATAAATAAGAAGCAATTTTTGCATTTAATTTCGACTTAAAAGATAGAGATTTAATTCTCCTTATTTATTAATTGAAACCAAATTAGAGGTATATCACTGTTAATGATAAAATTGAATAAAAATTCCAATTAAATAGAAATATATATATAAAATTAAACTTCTAATTTAATTTATAGTGATTTATATCATTAATATTTCTATTTGAAATATTATTATTTAAGCTACTAACTTAATTTTAAGTGATTAATTTCATTTATATTTCTATATATATATATATATATATATATATATATATTTATATAGTTTAATTAAAACTTTACATTTTCATTGTAATATTAAAAATTTATTTTTTTTTATAAATAAAATTTTATTTAAAGATAAATTTATCACCCTAATATCTTCAATATTATACTCTTAATTTAAGCTATTTAAATAATTTTAATTTAATAAAATTATAAAAATAAATATTATTATTCATAAAATAAATCTAAATAAATAAATTTTAAAATTATTTATTTGATAAAAAATATAAAAAAAAGAATATTTTTTAATAATATTTAATAATCCATAACCTCTGTAATATTCTCTTCAACCTAGATCAATATTATTTTTTAAATTATATCTATAATTTAAATATATCTTACTTAAACCATATGTTGATAAACTTGGTATAAATCATATATTTGATAAAAATATTCTTAACTTATAAGTTAATAAAAATTTATTTCTAGAATAAAAACCTATATTTCTAATTAATAACCCTATAAAAAATCCAATAATTCTAATATAAATTACTATAAATTTTATATTAAATGATATATAAATTATATAAGGATAATTATAAATTAATCAATTTATTATTCTACCTGAAATAACTCTTATTATTAATAAAATTATTATTCTTTTTAATATTTTATAATCTTCATCATAAATATTATAAATTCTTAATAAATTAAAATCATTTACTATTAAATATATTAATAAACGAATAGTATAAAATATTGTTATTCCAGTTGAAATATAATATAAAAAAAAAATTATTAAATTTAAATTACTTATTATAACTATTTCTAAAATTAAATCCTTAGAATAAAATCCAGCTAAAAAAGGAATTCCACATAAAGCTAAATTTGAAATATTTAAACATAATGAAGTTATTGGAATATAATATCTTAAACCCCCTATAAAACGAATATCTTGATTATTATTTATTATATGAATAATTATACCAGCACATATAAATAATAATGCTTTAAATATAGCATGTGTTAATAAATGATAAAAAGCTAAATCATTAAATCCTATACTTAAAATTCTTATTATTAAACCTAACTGTCTTAATGTAGATAAAGCAATAATTTTTTTTATATCAAATTCATAATTAGCAGAAATACCAGCCATAAATATAGTTAAACCTGACAATAATAATAATACTTTAATAAAAAATATATTTATTAATAAAACATTAAATCGAATTAATAAATATACACCTGCTGTAACTAAAGTTGAAGAATGAACTAAAGCAGAAACAGGAGTAGGTGCTGCTATAGCAGCAGGTAATCAAGAACTAAAAGGAATTTGAGCTCTTTTAGTTATAGAAGCAATAATAATCATAGTTCTAATATAAATTATAGAATAATCATTATATATAAATTCTAAATAAAAAATATAATTTCATCTACCATAATTTAATATTCAACAAACAACTATTAAAATTATAACATCACCAATACGATTAGATAAAGCAGTTAATATACCTGCATTATAAGATTTAATATTTTGATAATAAATTACTAAACAATAAGAAATTAAACCTAATCCATCTCAACCTAAAAAAATTCTAATAATATTTGGTCTAATAATTAATAAAATTATAGAAAAAACAAATATTAAAACTAAAATAATAAAACGAAATAAATTTAATTCTGATGATATATATCTTATTCTATAATAAATTACTGAAGATGAAATTAAACAAACAAATATTATAAAAAATAAAGATATTCAATCTAATAAAATAGACATAACAATATTTACTGAATTAAAAGAAATAACCTCTCATTCTAAAAAAATTCTAATATTATTTATAATAAAATAAATACCAAAAAAAAAATTTAATAATATAAAAAAAAATAAAAAAAAAAATCTAATAAAACAAATATTATATTTTTGTATAATTTACAATGAATTTATTCATATTTTTGACTCCACAAATCAATATTTTTTTTAAATTATGTAAATATAAACATATTATAAAATAATCTATTTTTAAAATTATTAAATTTAATGGTAATCAATGTAAAAATAATATTAAATACTCACGAGATACTCCTCTATAAAATCTTATTACACTTAAATTTAATTTTCCATGCTGAGTATATGAATATAAATATAATCTATAACCTGCTCTAAAAAATGAAATTAATATTAATATTATTATAGAAAATTTTGATCATCTTATTAATCTAATAATTAAACTTATTTCACCTATTAAATTTATAGATGGAGGTGCTGCTATATTTGAAGAAGATAATAAAAATCATCATAATCTTATTGATGGTATAAAATTTATTATTCCTTTATTTAAAAATAATCTTCGTCTATTTAATCGTTCATAATTAATATTTGATAGACAAAATATTCCAGAAGAACATAATCCATGTCCAATTATTAAAATATAAGAACCTAAAAATCCTCAATAATTTATTGTTATAATACCACCAATAACTAATCTTATATGTGCAACTGATGAATAAGCAATTAAAGATTTAATATCAAATTGACAAAAACATTTTATTCTAATATAAACTCCACCTACTAATCTAATAATAATTCAAATATAATTAAATTTTATATTAACTTTTTGTAAAATAATTATAACTCGTATTATTCCATAACCTCCTAATTTTAATATTACACCAGCTAAAATTATTGACCCTGAAATTGGTGCTTCAACATGAGCTTTTGGTAATCATAAATGAACAAAATATATAGGTATTTTTACTAAAAAAGCCAAAATTATTCTAAGATATAAATAAATATAATTAAAATCATAAAATTTTAATATATACATTATTAAACAATTAATTTTATTATTTAAAAAAAAAATTCCTATTAATAAAGGTAATGATATAAATAAAGTATAAAATAATAAATATATTCCAGCTTGAATTCGTTCAGGTTGATATCCTCATCCAATAATTAATAATAATGTAGGAATTAATCTACCCTCAAAAAATAGATAAAATATAAATAAATTTATTATTCTAAAAGTTAAATATAATATAATTAATAAAAATATAATATTTAATAAAAAATAAGAAATATATAAATTATTTTTATATAAATTTTCTCTTGCTATGATTATTAAACAACAAATTCAAATTCTTAATAAAATTAAACCAAATGATAATAAATCTATTCTTATTATATATCTTAAATTAGTAAAATTATAAATATTTAATGAAATATTTATAAATAAAAATATAAGTAAAAATAATATTATTTGAACCATTCAAAAAATTTTTATTTGAAAACATAAAGGTATTAAAAATATTATAAATATTAAAAATTTTATCATTAAATTAAATTAAATCTTTGAAAATAATCATTTCCATGAGTACGAATTATTGAAACTAAAATTGATAAACCTAAAGCTCCTTCACAAACTGTTAAAACTAAAAAAATTATTAATATATATATATTTAATATAATTATTATTAAATAAAATAATATAAAAAAATATATTCTTAAAACAATAAATTCTAATCTCATTAAAGTAATTAATAAATGTTTTTTTTTTGAAACAAAAATTATATTTCCAATAATAAATATATAAATTATAATTATAATTATATAAATTAACATTAATTATATATATATATATATATATATATATATATATATATGTTTTTATAGTTTATTTAAAACATTGGTCTTGTAAATCAAAATTAAGAATTTTTCTTTAAAAACTTCAAAGAAAAAGAATTTCTTTATCAATAATCTCCAAAATTATTATTTTTTTTAAACTATTCTTTGATATAACTAAAATATTTTTATCTTTAGTATTAATTTTTATTTCATCTATTATATTTTTTATTAATCATCCATTATCAATAGGAATATTAATTTTATTCCAAACACTTTTATTATGTTTAATTTCAGGAATATTAATTAATACATATTGATTTTCTTATATTTTATTTATTACATTTTCTGGAGGTTTATTAGTATTATTTATTTATGTATCTAGAATTGCTTCAAATGAACTATTTAAAATTTCAATTAAAAATAAATTAATTATAATATTTTATTTTTTTTTTATTTTTTTATTATCATTATTATTTATAAATAATTTATATTGAATTAATATAATAATAAATGAAGAAATAATAACATTTTTTAATTTATTTTCTAAATTAAATTATAATAATATTAATTTAACTAAATTATATAATGAACAAACCTATTTAATAATAATAATAATAATTATTTATTTATTTATTACATTAATTGCAATTGTTAAAATTACTAATATTTTTTTTGGTCCTTTACGATCAATTAATTAACTAATGTTAAATTCATTTAAATCATTACGAAAAAATCATCCATTAATTAAAATTATTAATGGATCATTAGTTGATTTACCTAGACCTTCTAATATTTCATCATGATGAAATTTTGGATCATTATTAGCATTATGTTTAATTATTCAAATTATTACAGGTTTATTTCTTACAATATATTATTCAGCTAATATTAATTTAGCTTTTTTCAGATTAAATTATATTTGTCGAGATGTAAATTATGGTTGATTAATTCGAACTCTTCATGCTAATGGAGCTTCATTTTTTTTTATTTGTATTTACTTTCATATTGGACGAGGAATTTATTATGAATCTTTTAATTTAATATATACATGAATAATTGGTGTTATTATTTTATTCGTTTTAATAGCAACAGCATTTATAGGATATGTTTTACCATGAGGTCAAATATCATTTTGAGGAGCAACAGTAATTACTAATTTACTTTCAGCTATTCCTTATTTAGGAAATATATTAGTAAATTGAATTTGAGGGGGATTTGCGGTTGATAATGCTACATTAACACGATTTTATACATTCCATTTTTTATTACCTTTTATTGTATTAATATTAACTATAATTCATTTATTATTTTTACATCAAACAGGTTCTAATAATCCTTTAGGTATTAATAGTAATCTAGATAAAATTCCATTTCATCCATTTTTTACTTTTAAAGATTTAATTGGATTTATTATTTTATTATTTTTATTAATTATATTAACATTAACTAATCCTTATTTATTAGGAGATCCAGATAATTTTATTCCAGCAAATCCTTTAGTTACCCCAATTCATATTCAACCTGAATGATATTTTTTATTTGCTTATGCAATTTTACGATCTATTCCAAATAAATTAGGAGGAGTTATTGCTTTAGTACTTTCAATTTTAATTTTAATTATTTTACCTTTTACATTTAATAAAAAAATTCAAGGAATTCAATTTTATCCTATTAATCAATTTATATTTTGAATTTTAATTTCAACAATTATTTTATTAACATGAATTGGTGCACGACCTGTTGAAGATCCTTATGTTATTACTGGACAAATTTTAACATTAATTTATTTCTCATATTTTATTATTATACCTTTTATTAATTATTATTGAGATAAAATAATTTTTTAATTAATGAGCTTGTTTAAGCATTTGTTTTGAAAACTTAAGAAAGAATTTATTATTCTATTAATTTATACTAATTAATTTTTATATTATATTAAAAAAATTTTAACTCCAATAAATAATAATAAATAATTTAATGAAATTGGTAAATATCTTTTTCAACATAAATATATTAATTTATCATAACGATAACGTGGTAATGTACCACGAATTCAAATAAATATAAATGAAATAAATGTTATCTTTAAATAAAAATTTAAATTTAAATCATACCCACCTAAAAATATTAAAACAAAAATTATTCTTATAAATAAAATTATTGAATATTCTGCTAAAAAAATTAAAGCAAATCCTCCTCTTCTATATTCAATATTAAATCCAGAAACTAATTCTCTTTCACCTTCAGCAAAATCAAATGGAGTTCGATTAGTTTCTGCTATTAATGATGATAAAAAACATATTCTTAATGGAAATATAAAAAAAATAAATCAAATTAAATTTTGATATTCACTAAATTTTATTATATTAAATCTTATAATTATAAGTAATCTAGATATTATAATTAAAGCTAATCTAACTTCATAAGAAATAGTTTGAGCTACAGCACGTAAACCTCCTAATAAAGAATAATTTGAATTAGAAGATCAACCAGCAATTAATAATACATATACCCCTAATCTAATACAACTTAAAAAATACAAAATTCCTAAATCAAAAGAAATTATATTAAAATAATAAGGAATTAATAATCATAATATTAATGATAAAATAAAACCAATAATAGGAGATAAATAATAAAATAAATAATTTGATGAATTTAAATAAATTATTTCTTTAGTAAATAATTTAATACCATCAGAAAAAGGTTGTAATATACCTAAAAATCCTAATTTATTAGGACCTTTTCGAATCTGTATATATCTTAAAACTTTTCGTTCTAATAAAGTTAAAAAAGCTAAACTAATTATTACACCAATAATTAAAATTAAAATTCCAATAATAATATTAATTAAATCTATATTTATTATCATTTACTATATATATAATATAATTATATATAAATGATTTCTAAAATCAACACATTTATCTGTCAAAATAGTTATATATATATATATATATATATACTATTATTATTATTAATATTCTTTTTATAAAATTATTTTAAATATTTGATCCTTTCGTACTAAAATATTTTATTTTATTAAAGATAGAAACCAACCTGGCTTACACCGGTTTGAACTCAGATCATGTAAGATTTTAATGATCGAACAGATCAAAAATTTAAACTTTTGCATTTAATTTTTATCTTAATCCAACATCGAGGTCGCAAACTTTTTTTTTTATTTGTACTAAAAAAAAATATTACGCTGTTATCCCTAAGGTAATTTTTTCTTATAATCATTATTTATGGATCATTTATTCATTTATCTTTGTTTATTTTTAAAAAAAGTTTTATTAATTTTTTTATCACCCCAACAAAATATTTAATTATAAATTATATTAAAATTTTATATAAATATAATTTATAAATAAATATAAAACTCTATAGGGTCTTCTCGTCTTTTAAAATTATTTTAGCTTTTTAACTAAAAAATTAAATTCTATAATTAAATAAGAGACAGTTTATATTTCATCTAATCCTTCATACAAGTCTTCAATTAAAAGACTAATGATTATGCTACCTTTGTACAGTCAAAATACTGCAGCCCTTTAATATAAATCAGTGGGCAGAATGGACTTTAAATTATTTTTCAAAAAGACATGTTTTTGATAAACAGGTGAATATAAATTTTTGCCGAATTCCTTTTATTTATTTTTAATAAATTTTTTTTTTTATTATTATTATTTTATACTAATTTTATCATTATTTCTAATAATTTTTTATTAATTATTATATTTTTATAAAAATTTAAATTTTTATAAATTTTATTTTTAATAAAATTTTTTATAATAAATTTTAATTTCTAAACAATTTAAATTTTAAAAATTTTAATTTTAATTTATTTTATTATAAAAATTTAATTTAAAGCTTATCCCTTAAATTATAAAATTTATTTTTTTTTTATATAATATAATTATAAAAAAAAAATAAATAAATTTAAAATTAAATTTTTTTCTAAAATAACTAGATATTTTTGAAAACGATTAACATTTCATTTCTAATTAATTATTTAAAATAATTATTCAACATTAAATTTATTAATTAATTAACTCTTTCAAATTCGAGATATTTATTTAATTAAATTATATTTAATAAACTCTGATACACAAGATACAATAATTTAAATTTACTTTTTATAAAATTTATTTTCAATTATTTCAAATTTCTATTATTATACTAATTTACTATAAAAATTTTTATTTTTTCTATTAAAATACTTTAACCCCCATTATTTATTTTAATATTAAAATTATTTTTATTATTTTTTTTTATTTTTAATTTCTATTTTATTAAATTAATTATATTATAATATCTTTTCAATGTAAATGAAATACTTTAATTAAGCTATAATTTAATCTTTCTAGAAACACTTTCCAGTACATCTACTTTGTTACGACTTATTCCAATTTTTAAATGAAAGCGACGGGCAATATGTACATATTTTAATTTTTAATCATTTTATTTAATTAAATAAAATTACATTTAAATCCACTTTCATATTATTTTTACAAATAAAAATCCATTTAAATAAATTTATTGTAATCCATCATATTCTTAATTATTTTCTACATCTTGATCTGAATTAATTTTTAATTATAAATTTAAAATATTATTTTTATTTAAAAATATTTTTTTAACAACGATATATAAAATTATAAATTAAGTAAATTTAATCGTGGATTATCAATTATTAGACAGATTCCTCTAAATGAACTAAAATACCGCCAAATTATTTAAGTTTCAATAAATAATTATTTACTATTTTAGTATTATTGCTTTTAATTTTTAATAATAGGGTATCTAATCCTAGTTTTTTATTAAATTTATTAAATCATAATTTATAAATAAAATTTTATTAAATTAAAATTTCACTTAATAATTTAATTTTTATTTTAAATATAATATTTATTTATTATATACTGAAAAATTTTAATTAAATTTTTGTATAACCGCAACTGCTGGCACAAAATTTGTTATTTATTTAAATATTAATAAATCTTAATTTCTTAAATAATTTAAAATTAATTACTACATAAATTATTATTATTAAAATAATTAAAAATTCATACTAAAATTTGTATGTAAAATAAATTTAAAATAAAATAATTAAACTATAAAAATTTTTTTTATATATACATTATTTTACATAGAATTTTTTTTTTTTTTTTTTTCTATTATATTTAATATAATTATAAAATATTTATTATTTTTCTCTTTCTTCTTTTCTAATAACTTATTGAAAATTTATATCATGATAAATCCTATAATACACAAATTAAATAACTAAATATTATTTTATTTTATATTAATAAAATCATAATTTAACTAATTTTTTATTTTAATATAAATAAATTTTAATTAAATTATAAATATAATAATATATTAAATATTTAATATTATATATATATATATATATTTTAATTAAATAATTTTCATTTAAATTGATTATTAAACCATTTTTAATAATTTTTTATATAAAAAAAAA